TTTTATTTAATTTTTTAAAAAAAAAATTAAATAAAATTATAAAATAGTTAAATTTTATTAATTAAACATATATAATGTAATTTATAAAATTAATGAATGGATTAGGGGATTTATTTATTAAAAATTATTTATTTATATAAATTAAAAAATTTAAAAAAAAATTTTAAAAAAATTATAGAATAATTTAATTTTATAAATTAAATATGTATATATAATGTAATTTATAAAATCAATTAATGAATTAGGGGATTTATTTATTGAAAAATTATTTGAAATTTTATTATATTGAAAAAGAAGATTTTTGAAGTTATAAATTAAATGTACTAATTTTTTTTATTTAAAAATAATTTTTTTTTTTATAAAATTTAAATTTTTAGTATTAAATTAAGTTATTTAAAAATAAATTTATATATATTTACATTTATAAAAATAAATAATTAAAATGTTTTAAAAGTTTTATTTTAGCTTAAAAATTTACTTTTAATTTATATTATATGTAAATTTTTGTGTGATTTTATATTTATTTAAAAAGTAAATATAATTTATATATTTGCAATAATTAATATTATAAATTAAAGAAATTTAAAAATAGAAATATTAATTAATATTGACAAAATTTGTGCCAGCAGTTGCGGTTATACAAATAATATAAGTAAATTTTATTAATATAAGTTAAATGTTGAAGTTTATAATTATAATTAAATTATTAGGTGAAATTTTAATTTAATTATTATTATTAAAATAAAGATAATTGAAGCTTAAAAATTTTAGATAAAAACTAGGATTAGATACCCTATTATTTAAAATATAAAAAAAGTTATTTGAGTAGTATTAGATATGTTCTTTAAACTTAAAAAATTTGGCGGTATTTTAGTCTATTCAGAGGAACTTGTTTTATAATCGATAATCCGCGATGTACCTTACTTAAAATTGTGATTCAATTTATATATCGTTGTTATTAGAATATTTTATAAGAATAATAATTTTCTATAATTTATAAAAGAATTAATATCAAATCAAGGTGTAGTTTATTTTTAAGTATAAATGAGTTACAATAAAATTTATTTATGTGGATTTAAATATGAAAAATTTAATGAAATTGGATTTGATAGTAAAATTATAGAGATTAATAATTTGATTTTAGCTCTAAAATATGTACATATCGCCCGTCGCTCTTGTTATTAAAATAAGATAAGTCGTAACATAGTAGATGTACTGGAAAGTGTATCTAGAATCAATTTAAAGCTTATTTAGTAAAGTATTTCATTTACATTGAAAAGATTTTTGTGCAAATCAATATAAATTGATTAATAATTATTTATTAATATTTTTTGGTTTATATAATTTATAATATTAGAAATAACTGTAATATTTAAAGGTTCAAGTATTTTATAAAGAAAAAATAATTTTAATAATAGTTTATTAGTATTGTGAAAGAAAGTTGAAATATATTGAAAAATTTTTATTTAAAAAGAAAATTTGATTTATTGTATCTTGTGTATCAGAGTGTATTAAATAAAAAATAATTATTTATTTTTCTCGATTTTAAAAGATTTAATAAATTATAAATGTTAATGTGATAAAATTATATTTAATAATTTATTAGAAATGAAATGTTATTCGTTTTTAAAGGTATCTAGTTTTTTAAGAAATAAATTTAATTTAATTTTTAAAATTTATTTATTTAATTTATTTAAATAAATAATTTTTAAAATTTTATATTTTATGGGATAAGCTATAAAATAAATTTTTATAAATAATAAATAATAGTTAAAATTTAATATGTTTAAAAGTATCAATTTTTGTTAAATTTGTTATAAATTAATTTTATAAATAAATTATTTATTAAATTTTAATTTTTTATTAAAATATTTATTGTAATATAAAAAATAAAGAAATAATGATATAATTAGTATATTAAATTTGTATAATTAAATATTATGAATGGTAAGTTTATATAAAGAATTCGGCAAAAATAATGTTCGCCTGTTTAACAAAAACATGTCTTTTAGAATTTAATTTAAAGTCTAGCCTGCCCACTGAAATTTTTTAAATGGCCGCAGTATATTAACTGTGCAAAGGTAGCATAATCATTAGTCTTTTAATTGAAGGCTGGAATGAATGGTTGGACGAAATATTAACTGTTTCATTTAAATTTATAATAAAATTTTATTTTTTAGTCAAAAAGCTAAAATTTAATTAAAAGACGAGAAGACCCTATGAATCTTTATATATATATATATATTAATTTTGTAGATTAATTTAATTATTATATATATATATATTTTATTGGGGTGATATTAAAATTTAAATAACTTTTAATTTTTAAAACATTAATTTATGAATAATTGATCCATTTTTAATGATTAAAAATTTAAGTTACTCTAGGGATAACAGCGTAATTTTTTTGGAGAGTTCATATCGATAAAAAAGATTGCGACCTCGATGTTGGATTAAGAAATAGTTTTAGGTGTAGCCGTTTAAATTTAAAGTCTGTTCGACTTTTAAAATCTTACATGATCTGAGTTCAAACCGGCGTGAGCCAGGTTGGTTTCTATCTTTAATAAATTAATATATTTTAGTACGAAAGGATTAAATATATAAATAATTTTATTTTATAGATAAAGAATATAATTAATTGTTTATAAGCTATTTTGGCAGATAAATGTAATAAATTTAGAATTTATAGATGTAATTTATATTACAAATAGTACTTGTTTTTTATAGAAATTATTTTATTTTTAATTATAAGTTTAATATTAATTATTTGTGTTTTAGTGAGTGTTGCATTTTTAACACTTTTAGAACGGAAGGTTTTAGGTTATATTCAAATTCGTAAAGGTCCAAATAAAGTTGGACTAATAGGTATTCCTCAACCTTTTTGTGATGCAATTAAATTATTTACGAAAGAACAAACTTATCCTTTGTTATCTAATTATATTTCATATTATTTTTCTCCTGTTTTTTCATTATTTTTATCATTATTGTTATGGATATGTATGCCTTTTTTTATTAAATTATTTTCTTTTAACTTAGGTTTGTTGTTTTTTATGTGTTGTACTAGTTTAGGTGTTTATACTATTATAATTGCTGGATGATCTTCAAATTCTAATTATGCTTTATTGGGAAGTTTACGGTCAGTTGCTCAAACAATTTCTTATGAAGTTAGATTAGCTTTAATTTTGTTATCTTTTATTTTTTTAATTAATAATTATAATATGCTGAATTTTTATTATTATCAAAAATATTTATGATTTTTTTTTATATTATATCCTTTAGTTTTTATTTGATTAACTATTTCTTTAGCTGAAACTAATCGTACACCATTTGATTTTGCTGAAGGTGAGTCAGAATTAGTATCAGGGTTTAATGTTGAATATAGAAGAGGTGGATTTGCATTAATTTTTTTATCAGAATATGCAAGAATTTTATTTATAAGTATATTATTTTCATTAATTTTTTTAGGAGGAGATGTTTTTAATTTTATATTTTATTTTAAGTTAATATTTATTTCTTTTATATTTATTTGGGTTCGTGGGACTTTACCACGATTTCGTTATGATAAGTTAATATATTTAGCTTGAAAGGGATTTTTACCTTTTTCATTAAATTATTTATTATTTTATATTGGTTTAAAAATTTATTTATTTATTTAAGTTTTAATAATTTTTTTTAGTAAAGTTAATAGAAAATTTTAATTTCTATATTATGTTTTCAAAACATATGCTTATTCAAGCTCATTAACTAATTTAGTTTAATAGATTGTCTCATCATTTTGAAATTAATGGATTAATTAAATAATATAAAAAATATAAAACTGTTAAAATTTGTCCAATAATGACGAAAGGATTTTCTACTGGTCGGGCTCCAATTCATGTTAATAAAATAATAATTGTTACTATATATCAAAATAAGATTTGATTAATAGGATAAAATTCAATTCCTCGAAATTTTATTAAGTTATAAAATGGTATAATTATTAAAATAGCAATTGATATTACTAATGCAATTACTCCTCCTAACTTGTTAGGAATTGATCGTAAAATAGCATATGCAAATAAAAAGTATCATTCAGGTTGAATGTGGGCTGGTGTAACAAGAGGATTTGCAGGAATAAAATTATCTGGATCTCCTAATAAGTAAGGATTTCATAATGTTAATATAGTTAATAATATTAATAAAATAATAAATCCAATAATATCTTTGTATCTAAAATAGGGATGAAATGGGATTTTATCTAAATTAGAATTTAAACCGATTGGGTTATTTGAACCTGTTTGATGTAAAAATAAAAGATGAATTATTACTATCGCTAAAACAATAAAAGGTAAAATAAAATGGAAAGTAAAAAAACGTGAAAGGGTTGGGTTATCGACTGAAAATCCTCCTCAAATTCATTGGACTAAATCTGTTCCTAAGTAAGGAATAGCTGAAAGTAAATTAGTAATTACAGTTGCTCCTCAAAAAGATATTTGACCTCATGGAAGAACATACCCTATAAAAGCAGTTGCTATAACTAAAAATAGAATAATTGTTCCTCTAAGTCATGTCGGAGTAAATAAATATGATCCATAATATATTCCTCGTCCAATATGTAAATAAATACAAATAAAGAAAAATGATGCACCATTAGCGTGTAAAGTTCGTAATAATCATCCGTAATTTACATTTCGACAAATATGGTCTACTCTATTAAAGGCTATATTGATATCTGCAGTATAATGTATTGCTAAAAATAATCCTGTTAAAATTTGAATAATTAAGCATAATCCTAGTAATGATCCAAAATTTCATCATATAGAAATATTAGATGGGGATGGTAAATCTACAAGTGCATTATTTATAATTTTAAAAATGGGATGGTGAGTTCGTAGTGGTTTGTTCATTAGTTTATAGATCGAATTGGACCATAAAATAGTTTTGTAATTTTAATAGATGCAATTATTGTAATTAATAAATAATTAATTAATAAAATTGTGATTATATTTCTAGGGTAATTATATAATTTAATTAAGTTTAAATTATTTTCTAAAATATATGAATTTAAGTTTGTGATTGAGTTTATTTCGTTATTAATTGAATTAAATGTTAATAATGTTTTATCTATAAAAAAAATTATAATTGTTAATATAAATAATCTAAAAATTGAAATTAATGTTATTTTTATAGATAATGAAAATATTTCATTTGAAGCTAAAGAAGTTATGTAAATAAATAAAACTAATATTCCTCCAATGAAAATTAGGAATAAAATATAAGAAAATCAAAATGTTTTTGTTATTAAACCTGAAATACAGCATACTATAACTGTTTGAATTAAAAGTATAAATCCTATTCTTAAGGGATGATTTATTTGTAAAAAAATAAATCTAAAAATTAAAGTTAATCTATATAGTGAAAGTTGTATAATATCAAGAAATAGTTTAATTAAAATATTAATTTTGGAGATTAATGATAAAGAGATTTCTTTTTTCTTGAAGTTTTAAAAGAATATATTCTTATTTTTGATTTACAAGACCAATGTTTTTATTAAACTATTAAAACTAATGATAATATTTTTAAATTGAGGGTTACCTTTTTTTTTGATAATTATAGGGGTTTTTAGATTTATTTCTAATCGTAAACATTTATTATCTATACTTTTGAGTTTAGAATATATTGTATTGTCATTATTTTATATATTATTTATTTATTTAAATATAATAAATTATGAAAATTATTTTAGTATAGTTTTTTTAACATTTAGAGTATGTGAAGGTGTTTTAGGTCTATCAATTTTAGTGTCAATAATTCGAACTTATGGAAATGATTATTTTCAATCATTTAATATTTTGCAATGTTAAAAATTTTATTTATATTAATTTTTTTAGTTTTTTTTAGTTTTATAAAAAATATATTTTGAATGGTTCAGAATTTTTTATTTATTATTATATTTATTTTGATTTCAATAAATTATTTTAGAAATTATTGAGTAGGAATTTCTTATTTTTTAGGAATAGATTTGCTTTCTTATGGAATAGTTTTATTAAGTTTTTGAATTTGTACATTAATATTAATGGCTAGTGATTCAATTAATAAATATAATAATTATAAAAATTTATTTTTATTAAATTTAATAATTTTGTTATTATTATTGGTATTAACATTTATAAGTATAAATTTATTTATATTTTATTTATTTTTTGAAAGTAGTTTAATTCCAACATTATTTTTAATTTTGGGTTGAGGTTATCAACCTGAACGTTTGCAAGCTGGTATATATTTATTATTTTATACATTGTTAGTTTCTTTACCTATATTAATTATTATTTTCTATTTGTATAATAATTTAAATACAATAAATTTTTATTTAATAAATAATTTTGATTTTAATTATTTTATTATATATTTATTTTTAATTTTACCTTTTTTAGTTAAAATACCAATGTTTTTAGTTCATTTATGATTGCCAAAGGCTCATGTAGAAGCTCCAGTTTCTGGTTCAATAATTTTAGCTGGTATTATATTAAAATTAGGAGGTTATGGATTATTACGGGTTTTTTCTTTTTTACAATTTATAGGATTAAAAAACAATTATTGATTTATTAGAATTAGATTAGTTGGTGGTGTTTTAGTTAGTTTAATTTGTTTACGTCAAACAGATTTAAAGGCTTTAATTGCTTATTCATCAGTTGCTCATATAAGAATTGTATTAAGAGGTTTAATAACAATGACATATTGAGGAATTTCTGGTTCTTATACTTTGATAATTGCTCATGGTTTATGTTCTTCTGGATTATTTTGTTTGGCTAATATTACTTATGAACGTTTAGGAAGACGAAGTTTATTAATTAATAAGGGTTTATTAAATTTTATACCTTCTATAACATTATGATGATTTTTATTATGTTCATCCAATATAGCTGCTCCTCCTACTTTAAATTTATTAGGAGAAATTTCTTTATTGAATAGAATTGTTAGTTGGTCATGATTGACTATGTTAATATTAATTTTTTTGTCTTTTTTTAGAGCGGCTTATACCTTATATTTATATGCTTATAGTCAGCATGGTAAATTATATTCTGGAATTTATTCATTTAGAGGAGGATTAAATCGTGAATATTTATTATTATTTTTACATTGATTTCCTTTAAATTTATTAGTATTAAAATCTGAAATAAGTTTATTATGATTATAATTTAAATAGTTTAATTAAAATATTGATTTGTGGTGTCGATGATATGAATTTATTCATTTTAAATTGTGAAATATTTATCAATTTGTACTATTAATTTTATCATTATTTTTTGTATTAGAATTACTTTATTATTATTTTCTTTTTTTTTTATTTTAAATGAAATAGTTTTTTTTCTTGAATGGGAAGTTGTTTCAATAAATTCTATAAGAATTGTAATAACTTTTTTATTTGATTGAATGAGTTTAATATTTATGTCTTTTGTTTTATTTATTTCTTCTTTAGTAATTTACTATAGAAAAGAATATATAAGAGAAGATATTAATATTAATCGATTTATTATATTAGTATTGTTGTTTGTTATATCAATAATAATATTAATTATTAGTCCTAATTTAGTGAGAATTTTATTAGGATGAGATGGATTAGGTTTAGTTTCTTATTGTTTAGTAATTTATTTTAATAATGTAAAATCTTTTAATGCTGGTATATTAACAGCATTATTAAATCGTATTGGAGATGTTGCTTTGTTAATAGCAATTGCTTGAATGTTAAATTATGGAGGTTGAAATTATATTTATTATTTAGAATTTATAAAAAATGATATAGAAATAATATTAGTTGGGAGATTAGTTATATTAGCTGCTATAACTAAAAGAGCTCAAATTCCTTTTAGATCTTGATTACCAGCTGCTATAGCAGCTCCAACTCCTGTTTCAGCTTTAGTTCATTCTTCTACTTTAGTAACTGCAGGAATTTATTTATTAATTCGATTTAATTTATTATTAGTTAATACAGTAATATCCCAATTATTACTTTTATTAGCTGGTTTGACAATATTTATATCTGGATTAGGTGCTAATTTTGAATTTGATTTAAAAAAAATTATTGCATTATCAACTTTAAGACAATTAGGTTTAATGATAATAATTTTGTCTATAGGATATGAAAAATTAGCATTTTTTCATTTATTAACTCATGCTTTATTTAAAGCTTTACTTTTTATATGTGCTGGTGCTATTATTCATAATATAAATAATTCTCAAGATTTACGTTTAATAGGGGGGTTAAGAATTTATATACCTTTAACTTCTTCTTGTTTTAATGTAGCTAATTTAGCATTATGTGGAATGCCTTTTTTAGCAGGGTTTTATTCTAAGGATCTAATTTTAGAAGTTGTTTCTTTAAGTATAGTAAATTTATTTATTTATTTTATTTTTTTTTTTTCTACGGGTTTAACAGTTTGTTATTCTTTACGATTAGTTTATTATTCAATAACTGGAGATTTAAATTGTAGAGCATTAAATGTTTTAAATGATGAAGGATGAATTATATTAAAGGGAATATTTGGTTTAATAATTATAAGAATTATTGGTGGTAGAATATTGAGTTGATTAATTTTTTTAACTCCTTATTCAATTTGTTTACCTTATTATTTAAAATTTATAACATTATTTGTTTGTATTATTGGTGGTTTAGTTGGGTATTTAATATCAAAAATTTCATTGTTTTTTATTAATAAATCATTAAATAATTATTATTTAAGAATGTTTGTAGGGTCGATATGATTTATACCTTATATTTCTACGTATGGGATTATTAATTATTCATTAAAGTTAGGTATAAATGTTGTTAAAAATTTTGATCAAGGATGATCAGAATTTATAGGAAGACAAAATTTGTATAAACAATTAGTTAATTATTCACAATTTAATTATATTATTCAAAATAATAATTTAAAAATTTATTTATTGATTTTTGTTTTATGAATTTTAATTTTATCATTGTTTTTAATTTTATATTTAAATAGCTTATATTTTAGAGTATAACATTGAAGATGTTAGGGAGATTAGTAAATCTTTAAATATTATATTTTAAATAATTTTTATTAGTAAATTTATTTATAAAAAAGATATTTTTATTTTTACAATGAAAATGTAAGGTTTTTATTAAACTATATAAATAATTTTTTAATAATAGAAATATAAATGGAATTTAACCATTAAAATAAAAAGTTAGCAGCTTTTATTTGATCTTCATATTTCTTTAATTGGAATTATATATTCAATTTTATCATTAACAGTGATATACCTCTATTTTGGTTTCAATTAATGAAGAATAAGGGTAAAGTTACCTAAGATTAGGTCGAAACTAATTGCAATTTATCGCTTCATATTCAAGGTAAATTGAATATATCAATTATTTTTGAATGCAAGTCAAACGTTATAAATTTAACTATAACCCTAATTTGTTCAATTTAGTATCCCTTGATTTCATTCATGATATAAACCTAACAGTAAAATTAAAATAAAAATAATAGAAGTAATAGATCATGTTAATAAGTTTGAAAAATTTATAACTAAAATTATTGGTAAAATTAAAGCAATTTCTACATCAAAAATTAAAAAAATAATTGTAATTAAAAAAAATTTTAATGAAAAAGGTATTCGTGAAGAAGATATAGGATCAAATCCGCATTCAAAAGGAGAACTTTTTTCTCGATCTGTGTATCTTTTTTTAGACAAAATTGTGGCGAGTATTATTACAATAATTGATAAAGTAATAATAATAAATGATATTAAAATAATAGAAAAAATTATTTATATTATTGATATTAATAAACCTTATGATTGGAAGTCATATATACTTTTATACTATATAAATAAATTATCCTCCTCATCAATAAATTGATACATAAAGGAATAATCAAATAATATCAACAAAATGTCAATATCATGCTGCTGCTTCAAATCCAAAATGATGATTTTTTGAGAAATGATTATTTAAATGTCGAATTAAACAAATTAATAAAAATGTAGTTCCAATTAACACATGAATTCCATGAAATCCTGTTGCTATATAAAATGTAGATCCATATACAGCATCCGCAATTGTAAATGGAGCTTCAATGTATTCATAGGCTTGTAAAAAAGAAAAATAAATCCCTAATAAAACTGTAAAAAATAAACCTTGTGTAGTTTGTGAAAAATTTCCTTCTATTAAACTATGGTGAGCTCAAGTTACAGTAATACCTGATGCTAGTAAAATTGTTGTGTTTAATAAAGGAATTTGGAATGGATTAAATGGTTCGATTCCTATAGGAGGTCAAACAGCTCCTAGTTCAATAGCAGGAGATAAACTACTATGAAAAAATGCTCAAAAAAATGATGAAAAAAATAAAATTTCAGATACAATAAATAAAATTATTCCTCATCGTAAACCTGTTGTTACTATAAGTGTATGAAGTCCTTGAAATGTACCTTCTCGAGAAACATCTCGTCATCATTGATAAACTGTTAAAATAGTAATTGTTGTACCTAAAAATAATAATGAGTTATCATATTGATGAAATCATTTTACTAATCCTGAAACTATTGTTATGATACCAATAGCTCTTGTTAATGGTCATGGGCTGTAGTCTACTAAATGAAATGGATGATTTGAATGTGTTGACATTTAATTTTTAAATTACTTCACTAGAATATAGTGTTCTTAAAACAGCAAATACATAAGATTGAATTATAGCAACAGCTGACTCTAAAATTAATAATAAAATTTGTGTAATTAATAGAATTGTAACAATTATATAAGATAATGATGGTCCTGTATTTCCTAATAATGTTAATAATAAATGACCAGCAATTATGTTAGCTGTCAATCGAACAGCTAAAGTTCCTGGTCGAATTACATTTCTAATTGTTTCAATACAAACTATAAAAGGTATTAAAATAGGAGGAGTTCCTTGAGGAACTAAATGAGCAAATATATGTTGAGTATGATTTAATCATCCATAAATCATGAAAGCTAATCATAAAGGTAATGCTAATGTAAGTGTTAAAATTAAATGGCTTGTTCTTGTAAAAATATATGGGAATAATCCTATAAAATTGTTAAATAAAATTATTCTGAATAATGAAATAAAAATTAATGTAGTTCCTTTTTGATTTGGGTTTCCTAGTAAAGTTTTAAATTCTTTATGAAGGATTAATAAGATATTATTTCAAATAATATGGTAACGTGAAGGTATAAATCAATATATAGAAGGAATTATTAATAATCCAATAAAAGTTCTTAATCAATTTAATGAAATATTTAAAATACTAGATGAAGGGTCAAATACAGAAAATAGGTTAGTTATCATTTTCAATTTATAGATTTTGTAATAATTTTATTTGATGTTATAGATTTTGGTATTGTAGGTAAATAGATAAAATAATTTATTATATTAAATAATAAAAAAATTATTGAAAATAATAAAAATAAACTTAATCAATTTATAGGTGCTATTTGGGGGATTAAAAAATATTAAAAAATTTAATAATTTTAGTTTGACATACTAATGTTATAATTTTAACTAATTTTTTGTTATTTCAATAAATTTTCATTAAAAGTAATTGCTAGATTACTATAACATGGTTTAAGAGACCAGTACTTGCTTTCAGTCATTTAATGATTAATTTATATTAGAAATTCATTTAATAAAGAAATTTATTGGAATTCTTTCAATTACAATAGGTATAAAACTATGATTTGCACCACAAATTTCTGAACATTGACCAAAAAATAAACCGGGTTTGTTAATTAAAAAATTTGTTTGATTTAATCGACCCGGAGTTCCATCAATTTTTACTCCTAAAGATGGAATAGTTCATGAATGAATTACATCAGCAGATGTTACTAAGATTCGAATTTGAGAATTTATAGGTAAAACAATTCGATTATCAACGTCTAATAATCGAAATTCATTTATTTTTAATTCATTTGTTGGAATTATATATGAATCGAATTCAATATTTAAGAAATCTGAATATTCATAACTTCAATATCATTGATGACCAATTGATTTTAAAGTAATTGATGGTTCATTAATTTCATCAAGTAAGTATAATAAACGTAATGAAGGGAAAGCAATAAATAAAAGAATAAAAGCTGGAAGAATTGTTCAAATTACTTCAATAGTTTGTCCATGAAGTAGATAACGGTTTCTGTAATTATTAAAGAATAATATAGTTATTATGTATCCTACTATTACAGTAATTATAATTAAAATTAATAATGCATGGTCATGGAAAAATGTTAATTGTTCTATTAATGGAGATGCTCTATCTTGTAATCCTAAATTTGCTCATGTTGACATTATTTTCTAATAAAAGTAAAATACTTTATATATGAAGCTTAAATCCATTGCACTAATCTGCCATATTAGAAATTTGATAGTAATGGTAATTCTGAATAGCTATGTTCTGCTGGTGGGATATTTTGATATCATTCAATTGATGAATTAAGTTGTATAGGATAAATAATTTGTCGTTGTTTAATTATGCTTTTTCAAATAATTACTATAAAAAAAATAATTCTTAATAGTGAAATAGTTGAACCAATAGTTGAGATGATATTTCAGGATGTGTATGCATCTGGATAGTCTGAATATCGACGAGGTATACCAGCTAAACCTAAAAAATGTTGTGGAAAAAATGTTAAATTTACTCCAATAAATATAATTAAAAATTGAGTTTTTAGTCATTTATTATTTAATATTAATCCTGTAAATAATGGGTATCAGTGTACAAATCCAGCTATAATTGCAAATACTGCACCTATTGATAGTACATAATGAAAATGGGCAACTACGTAATAAGTGTCATGTAAAATAATATCAATTGATGAATTAGCTAAAATTACTCCTGTTAATCCTCCAACTGTAAATAAAAATACAAATCCTAATGCTCAAATAATTGCAGGAGAATAAATTAGTTGTGTTCCATGTAAAGTTGCTAATCAACTAAAAATTTTAATTCCTGTAGGAATAGCAATAATCATTGTTGCGGAAGTGAAATAAGCTCGTGTATCAACGTCTATACCAACTGTAAATATGTGATGAGCTCAAACAATAAATCCTAATAAACCAATTGCTAATATAGCATAAATTATTCCTAGAGATCCAAATGTTTCCTTTTTTCCACATTCTTGGCTAATAATATGAGAAATTATTCCAAATCCGGGAAGAATTAAAATATAAACTTCTGGGTGACCAAAAAATCAAAATAAATGTTGGTATAAAATTGGGTCTCCTCCTCCGGCAGGGTCAAAAAATGATGTATTTAAATTTCGGTCTGTTAATAATATAGTAATAGCTCCAGCTAGAACTGGTAAAGAAAGAAGTAATAAAAGGGCTGTAATTGCAACTGATCATACAAATAAAGGTATTCGATCGTATGTGATTCCGGTTGATCGTATATTAATTACAGTTGTAATGAAATTTACTGCACCTAAAATTGATGATATACCAGATAAATGAAGAGAAAAAATTGCTAAATCAACTGAAGCTCCTCCATGAGCAATATTTCTTGATAAAGGTGGGTAAACTGTTCATCCAGTTCCAGCTCCATTTTCTACTATACTTCTTACTAATAATAGAGTTAATGAAGGAGGAAGTAGTCAAAAACTTATATTATTTATTCGAGGAAATGCTATATCTGGAGCTCCTAATATTAAAGGAACTAATCAATTTCCAAATCCTCCAATTATAATAGGTATTACTATAAAAAAAATTATTACAAATGCATGTGCTGTTACAATAACATTATAAATTTGGTCGTCTCCAATTAAAGCTCCTGGATGTCCTAATTCAGCTCGAATTAAAATTCTTAGAGATGTTCCTACTATTCCTGCTCATGTACCAAATACAAAGTATAATGTACCAATATCTTTATGATTAGTTGAAAATAATCATTGTTGCGATTAAATGGCTGAATATTTAGGCGATAGATTGTAAATCTATTTATAAGAAAAATTTCTTTTTAATCAGGTTTTATAGTCAATGATGATATTAGATTGCAATTCTAAAGGAATAACAAAAATTATTAAAACTTAAATATTAAGATTTAAAAGATTATTCTTATATTTATAGCTTTGAAGGCTATTAGTTTGTTTAACTTAAAATCTTAAATTAAATAATAAATTAAACTAATAATAAATAATCCAAAAGTTGAAATAAAAGAAAATAATAAATAAATATTTATTGAAAAATTATTTCAATAAATTTTGAAATTTCAATTATTTTCATAATGATTTAATATAAATGCTGTATAACATAAGCGTAAATAAAAAAATAATGTAATTAATGTTATAAGAATTATAATTGTTAATATAAATAATTGATTATTAAATGTTAAATATTGAATAGTAAATCATTTAGGGATAAACCCTATAAATGGAGGTAATCCTCCTAACGATAATAAATTTAAAAATAATGAAAATTTAAAGGTTTTATTCATTAAAAATAATGAAAATAATTGATTAATATGATATATTTTAAATATATTAAATAAAAAAATTAAATTAAATGATATAAAACTATAAAATAAAAAGTAAGTGATTCATAATGATTCATTTGAATATATACTTATTAATATTCATCCTAAATGATTAATAGATGAAAATGTTATTAATTTTCGTAATGAAGTTTGATTTAATCCTCCTAACGATCCAATAATTACTGATAAAATAATACATGAAATAAGTAAAGGCTTAATGATTAAATAAGAAATTAATATTAATGGGCCAATTTTTTGTCATGTTATTAAAATTAATGCATTTGTTCAATTTATACCTTCTATAACATTAGGGAATCAGAAATGAAAAGGGGCAGTTCCTCTTTTTATTAATAATGAAGATAAAATTATAAAATTAATTCTATTATTTTCGTAATAAATTATGAAATTATTTTTGTATATAAATAAAATAGTTGAAAATAATAAAATAGAAGAGGCTAAAGCTTGAGTTAAAAAATATTTTAATGAAGATTCATTTGATATTAAATTATTATCATTTATTAGGGGGATAAATGATAATAAATTAATTTCTAATCCTATTCAGGCTCCTAATCATGAATTAGCTGAAATAGTAATTATTGTTCTTATAATTAAAATAAAAAAAAATATAATTTTTGATGAATTGTTTAAAATTAAAAAGAAAAGGATTAAAACCTTTATGAGTGGGGTATGAGCCCAGTAGCTTAATTAGCTTATCTTTTTATATTTTGGTGTATGATGCACAAAAGTTTTTGATACTTTTAGAAATAGTTTAATTCTATTAAATATAATGAATGTAATTATAATTACATTATTTATCCTATCAAGATAATCCTTTTATCAGGCAATTCATTATTT